TATCCAATTTTATTCTAACATTATCTATTAGAAAAGAGTTTTCTAGCATTTGACTACGTACCACTAAAGGATTTAATCGCAAACTTGACAGATAACCCAGAAACTCTAAATTATCTTTAGATAATTGATTTATATTGACCTTTTGCGGTTGAAACCATATGGAAAAATAACATTGCCATAAATTAACAAAATAAAATTTCCATTTATTCATCAGAAGCGGTGTATCCTTTGTTGCCAGAATGCTTTTTCCGTGATATCTAACATAATGTATGAAAGGATCCTTGAGCAACCCTAGGATCGCCGGAAAATTATTAACAAAGACTTTTAAAAAATGTTGTATTTTTCCATAGAATAAAATTCGCTCAAAAAGGACTTCATAAGATGTCGATCGTAAATGAGAAGACCGCTTGCGTAGAAAAAAAAATATGGATTCGTATTCACATACATGAGAATTATATAAGAACAAGAAAAATCTTGGATTCAAAATTGATTTTTTTTTTATATCAAAATTCTTCCAATTGCAAGACTCGTATAGACAGAACCGAAAAAAATGCAAAGAAGAGGCATCTTTTACCCGGTAACGTAGGGTTTGAACCAAGATTTCTAGATGGATGGGGTAAGGTATTAGTACATCTAACACATAATTAAAATGTGAGAATTTGTCTTCTAAAAAGGGAAATATTGAATGAATTGATTGTAAATTATAAGATTTTTTTAATTGTTTTCCTTCGAAAAAAGATCCTAATCTTAGGGAAAAAGGAATTTCTACAATCACTGCAAATAAAACAGATATCATTTGATAATATAAAAGATTGGTATGCCCCAAAAAGGGGTTTTGGTTCAAATCCTTAGTGGGAATAATCAAACGATTCTGTTCAGCCATCCGCAAAATTAAGCGTTTTACAATTAATGAACTATATTTTTTGTCATAATCCGCATTTTCCAAGAAAATAGAGCGATTTCTATTTAATCTATTTAAACCATGATCATAAGCAAGTACATAAATATACTCCCGAAAAAAAAGTGGATATAGAAAACTCTGTTGCCGAGCCCCATCGAACTCTAAATATCCCTGAAATTTCTCCATTTGGATTGAAATTCGATTTGAATTGAAAGTAAAGTCTTTATTTTATTGAGTTATGAAATGACACTATAGTGCGATACGGTCAAAATGAGGTATTAGACTACGAAAGCAATAGATACCTCATAAACAGGTAGACTGCTAACCGGATTCTCTATCTTTAATAGATTTCTGTTAGTTATATTTTATATTATAGAATAACAAAACAAAATGATTAGAAATCCTTTATTTTTTTAACCTAATCGCTCTTTTGATTTTGGAAATATATATATATATATTTTTTTTTATCAATATACTGCTTCTTTTACACATCCATCTCCAACCTAACCCAAACGGACTAGGGAAAAAAATAATTAGGACTCATGAAAATTTTGATAATAACACGCAAGAAAAAAAACCTTCCCATACCCGTATTAGGCACTAATCTATTTTTAACATTTAATTAGATCGGGTAATTTTTCAAATTACGAATGGAAGCTCGTTTCTTTTTTTTTTCCTGGAATCAGGAAACCTGGTTTTTTATCCATCCATTTATATTTATTCACTCGACCCAAATTGGAATTCCTTTTTTTTTTTTTCGACACCGAAAATAAAGTTGTACCGATCAGGAAAACAAAAAAAAAAGTTATCTGAATTCTCCCTTGATACGACATGCTATTTTTTCCATTCATTCCTTTCAGGATCAGTCGTGGTCTTACAAACTCTACCGTAGATCTGTACGAATCCTTTTCTTCATACAAATGTGTAAAAGATGCTAGTCGCACTTAAAAGCCGAGTACTCTACCGTTGAGTTAGCAACCCCAAAAAACAAAAAAAGAAAGTACTGCAAATATGTAGATACAACCAGAATAAAGAAAAAAAAAAAAAAATCCAGTCATGTGTGCGTCCGGGATAAATAGATCTATTTCTCTATGAGAGAATTATATTTGGTCGATACACTGTTGTCAATATGATTATGAATTTTTAATATAGCGAAAAGAAAAAAAAAGCTTAACCCCTTGGTTTGTTAGTTCATACAATGAATAAAATCAATAAATATATTATTTTATATATTTTATATACAGTATTTTTTTTTTTACAATAAAATTTTGTATTTATACAAAAAATCTAATTTATATAGATCCAAAATTATTTTCATAAATTTATTTCTGATTATAAAAAATAGTAGTTGTTAGCAGGGTTTTATTATTAGTATTCCTACTAAGGTACGAATACTAATAATAAAAGTAGGAATACTAATAATAAATCGAAATGCTAAAAAAAAATGATGTAAGCGAAAGAGGAGGAAAGAAAAGAGTAGATAAAATTTGATACCAAGCGATATACGAGTCTTTCACATCCTCTTTTTTATGTTTCATTAATTCAATTTCGTTTTATTAAGACTTAATTCCGTAAAAATCCCTGCCTTCTTTGAAATATCATGAACTGTTCTTGTTGGTTGAGCGCCTTTTTTAAGGAAATCGAGAATAGCAGGAAGATTTAAATAAGTTTGATTTGTTATTGGATCATAAAAACCCACTTTCCGAAGATCTCTTCCTTCTCTTCGAGATCGAACATCAATTGCAACGATTCGATAAACGGCTCATTGGGATAGATGTATATGAATTATGAATAATACCCCCCCCTAGAAACGTATAAGAGGCTTTGGCCTCGTACGGCTCGAGAAAAAATTAAATGAGTATGAAGTTAACTCTCTGTATAAAATACAAATATTAGATAGATTAATAAAAATATTAACTAAATTAGCCAGTATTGAAACCCTAAAAAGTTTTTTCCATAAAAAGAATTCGTAACATTCTTACTCTCGTAACTCAAGTTAAATAACTCTCAAATATCTCAACAGAGAATCCTTAAGTACTCTTTTTATTGAGTAGTCTCTAGCCCTTTTTTTGTTTGTCTAATTTTTTAGAATCAAATTTTATTCTTCGTTCTGATCTAGTTGTTCAAACAATTTAAAACTGGATTTCCTTGTTTCAGGATTCTTTATCCTTACTTTTAATCTTTGGGTTTAGACATGACTTCGGTGATCTTGAATCGTTTTATTAAAAGGGCAGCAACAAGCCCCTTTTTTTGTTTATGATTTCTTTTCTTTCTATCAAAGAATCATACAAACGCTTTATTCACGCATGATAGACTTTTGATTCAAAGAATTTTACAAATTTAAAAAAATTGCTTTTTTCATTGTAAAATTGCTTGAAAGGTCTTTTTTTCAATATAAAAATAAAAAAACTTACGAAGTTGTTCCAACTTATTGATTCACACTAACCCTAGATCCTTACTCCTGCGAAAAGAATAAAAACTTTCTATTATCCTCGAGCTCCATCCTGTACTCTTTTTTTTTATTCCAAAAAATAGAACACAAAATGTCGAGCCAAGAGCACCTATATTCCTATTATAAAAAGTGGCGGATCAAAAAATCCACAGCAGATCATGTCCTTCAATTCAAGTCGCACGTTGCTTTCTACCACATCGTTTTAAACGAAGTTTTACCATAACATTCCTCTAGTTTGTGTAATTGATTCAATTGTGGAATCATGAATAGTCATAGTTTAGTCAGTATATCGTAATCTATACTTTTTCTTTCTCTATGAATGGAATAGTGAATTTACGCGTAAAAGGTTCAGTCAGAATTCAAATGAATTCCATTCAGATTGTATATATGTAAAATCGAAATTGGAATAGAAATATATATTTATATATATAAATAGATATTTTTTTTATTCAAACTCTTAGAATCTAAGGTTCTACCTTACTTACCCGCATCACACACAAAAAAAGCAAATAGATTTTTTTGAATTCGGTTGAAATGATGAAAAATAAGTTGATTTTTTTTCGTTTCAATATTTTATTCTTAAAATATATTGTATTTTTAAACAGAAATAGAAAGATGGTGTACAACGGCAATAGAAGATTTATTCCGTAATGGCTGTACTCTGGGACGGAAGGATTCGAACCTCCGAATAGCGGGACCAAAACCCGTTGCCTTACCGCTTGGCTACGCCCCATTTATATTTTTATTCAAGACTACTAAAAGAGTAATATTGCTATTGGTTGTTCGTCAATTCAATTTCAGCCCAAATTAAATATAGATTACACTGATGCTAGAGTTTTGACACGTATAGATAGCAAATCAAACTGACTTTATTGATCATTACATAGAATTCAATTAAGATATTGTATGAAAATATTATTTCTTTAATTCTCATAAGAGAATGAAAGGATTTTTGATTGAGTAAGTTCAACAAAGTCTTTTTAGACTATTTTTCTTTATTTTTTCTTTATATAAAAAATATATTAATAACTCAATCAAAATTACATTATCCACAAGAACACCAATTTTTGTTATGCTTAATATATTTAATTTGATCTGTATTTGTTTTAATTCTGCCCTTTTTTCAAGCACTTTTTTAGTCGCCAAATTGCCGGAGGCCTACGCCTTTTTGAATCCAATCGTAGATGTTATGCCCGTAATACCTCTTTTCTTTCTTCTCTTAGCCTTTGTTTGGCAAGCAGCTGTAAGTTTTCGCTGAAATTCTTAATACTGTCTTAGAAAAATTCACGGTTTTATTTCTTCCAACAATTCAAAAGATCAAAAAAATCTTGACGTATGAACGAACTCTCAATTCAAATATTGAATTTTTTTGGTAGCCATACAAAATCTGGATCATTCTATTTGCTAAATTTTATCCACTTTTCCCTAAATGAAAGAACCTAATTAGATTCGAGCTCACAAAAATAAATCACTTTATTTTTTGGTATCAAAATTAGATATTTGGTATAAAACTAGAGAATCTATTCTCTTTTTTTTTTTTTAAGTAAGATCTTGGAGATTGTGTAATGCTTACTCTCAAACTTTTTGTATACACTGTAGTTATATTCTTTGTTTCTCTCTTCATATTTGGATTCCTATCTAATGATCCAGGACGTAATCCGGGACGTGAAGAATAAAAAAGAAAGGTTTTTTATTGCTTTATTTAATTAGTGGAAATGCTGCGAATTTTATTAGTATTTTATCTATTACACATCATCAACAGGAGAAAGGGAAAGAGAGGGATTCGAACCCTCGGTACGATTAACTCGTACAATGGATTAGCAATCCAACGCTTTAGTCCACTCAGCCATCTCTCCTAATTGAAAAGGGATACTTATTAGGTTCCATTATAAAAAAAAGCTTGAAAAAAAAACCTTCTCCACGTTATTCTTAATTCTTAAAAAGCTTTCTTTTTTTGTATAGATTATTCTTTATATTATATATTTTTTTTTTCATTTTCTATATTTTATTATATATATAATAATATTTTTTTTATAAATATATTTATCATCTTATATATATTATTATTATATAACTTTTTTTATAGAACTTTCTCAGTAATTCTATATTACACAAAAAATTTAGATAAAGATTAGATAAAGAAAAGGCTCGAACTCGAAAGATAAATAAATAAAACCACAATAATAAAAAAAGAGAATCCTCTTTTTATTTTGTCTCGTCCAAACACAAGTAAAAGATCTTTTTTATTTTAATAGCCTGGCCTGGTCAGTCCCCAGCCGGGCCTTTTTTTGTTAAAGTTAAAAGACTCATCCAATGGAGTTTTAGAAAAAAAATCTGAAATTGAAAAAAAAAGTGGAATCTGCTTTACTAATTTTATTAAGCCTACGCGTCGACGCTATAATTTTATAAATTTTTTTTTCAGATTTTTTTATTACACCCCCGATTACTTTGTTCGACAAAAGGTCAATTTATATACAATAATTGCATTGTAGCGGGTATAGTTTAGTGGTAAAAGTGTGATTCGTTCCTTTAATCCCTTTAATAGTTAAAGGGTCTCTCGGTTTGATTCATCTTCCGATCAAAAACTTTATTTCTTAAAAGGATTTAGTCCTTTACCTTTCAATGAAAAATTCAAGGAAGATTATAAATTCTCGTAATTTGTATCCAAAGACTCTAATCAATTGTAAATTTGGATTATGAAATTACGAAACATAATTTTTGAATTGGATGACTATTTACAATTCAATAAGTATAACAAGAGGATCCATGGATAAAGCTAGAAAAGTTTCTTTCTAATCGTAACTAAATCTTCAGTTCTATTCATCGTTTGGTATAGAAAAAATTGAAGCAAAATAGCTATTAAACGAGAACTTTGGTTTACTAAAGACATCGACATATTATATTGTTTTAGCTCGGTGGAAACAAAATACTTTTCCTAAGGATTCTATTAAATAGAAATAAAGAACGAAGTAACTAGAAAGATTGTTCGGGTTCTCCCTTTCTATCTTCTAGAAGGATCATCTATAAAGCAAAATTTTCTGTGAAAGCACCCAGGCGGAAAAAAAGCTAACATAGATGTTATGGGTCGAATTTTGATTTTGATTTCGTTCCCGTCGTATTTTATTTGGTAACTTCTCCATATATCATAAAGGAGCCGAATGAAACCAAAGTTTCATGTTCGGTTTTGAATTAGAGACGTTAAAAATATAAAAAAGATCAATCGACGTCGACTAAAACCCTTAGCCTTCCAAGCTAACGATGCGGGTTCGATTCCCGCTACCCGCTCTAAATTATAAATTTCCCCCCCCCCTTTTATTAGAGACATTTTTATGTATTAGAATTGTCTAAAAGCAATTGTGTATTGAAATGAATTCAATACACAATTGCTAAAAAGATTTCGCACCTTCTTTTTTTTTATAACAACTATAAAGTAAAAAAAAGCGAAAAGCGTCCATTGTCTAATGGATAGGACATAGGTCTTCTAAACCTTTGGTATAGGTTCAAATCCTATTGGACGCAATATCAATATAGATATAAATATATTGATTTTTATCTATTATTTCCATTTATATATATATTATATAATATATTTTTATTCTTTTTAGAAAAAAAAATAAGAAAGAATATAGAATAAGAAATAAATTCTGAATGCTTTAATATTTAATATTAAACAGATATTAGTTATATATTTCTTTATTTATATTATATATATATACTTAACTTAGATATACTTCTATATTATCGATTATATAATTTCTGAAAAATTTACAAAAAAAAAAGAAGGATCCATTTCCTTTTTTATACTTTCTCCTGAAGTACAAAACGTTCCAATTGTTGTTGAATACCTTCTTTCAACAAGCTTTCTGCTTCAGCGGTTAATGTCTTGGTAGAGGATATGATTTCTTGGAACTGAGGTTTGTTCGTTTTTAAGTAAGTGCGTAACTGAACGAGAAATTTTCTTACTTGTCCAATTTCTAATCCATCCAGATAACCGTTTGTTCCGGTATAAATGGTCATTATCTGTTCTTCCACTGTGAGAGGGGCTGATTGGGATTGTTTCAGTAACTCACGCAATCGTTGACCTCTTGCCAATTGATTCTGAGTAGCTTTATCGAGATCAGAAGAAAATTGGGCAAAGGCTTCTAAT